CTTATGCTACTGGAACTCATGCCTTATCGAGCATCTTATCCCATTTTTAAATTGGTTTATTCTGCAGCAGCAAATGCTAGTCACAATAAAAGTTTCAACGAAGCTGATTCAGTCATTAGTAAAGCCGAAGTCAATGGGGGTACTATCGTGAAAAGGTTAAAACCTCGGGCTCGAGGACGTAGTTATCCGATAAAAAGACCCACCTGTCATATAATTATTGTAGTGAGGGATAGCTCTAAAAAGAAAACGGATCAGGATATATATTTAGAAACAAAGGATCAATGGAAAGATCCTATAATAGAGAGATATTTGGAGAAAGAGAGAGAGAGAGAAAAAAAAGAGAAAGAGAGAGAAGAAAAATATGGGCAAAAAAATAAATCCCCTTGGTTTCCGACTTGGTGGGGAAAACCAAAAGCATAGATCCCTTTGGTTCGCGCAACCAAAAAATTATTCCATAGGTCTCCAGGAAGATGAAAAAATACGAGATTGTATCAAGAATTATGTACAAAAAAATAGGAGAATATCCTCGGGTTTCGAAGGAATTGCACATATAGAGATTCAAAAAAAAATCGATCTGATCCAGGTCATAATCTATATTGGATTTCCAAATTTGTTAATAGAGGGTCGAACACGAGGAATCGAAGAATTACAGATCAATGTACAAAAAGGATTTAATTCTGTGAACCGGAGACTTAACATTGCTATCACAAGAGTTGCAAAACCTTATGGACAACCTAATATTCTTGCAGAATATATAGCTCTACAATTAAAGAATAGAGTTTCCTTTCGAAAGGCAATGAAAAAAGCTATTGAATTAACTGAACAAGCGGATACAAAAGGAATTCAAGTGCAAATTGCAGGACGTATCGACGGAAAAGAAATTGCACGTGTCGAATGGATCAGAGAAGGTAGGGTTCCCCTACAAACCATTCGAGCTAAAATTGATCATTGTTCCTATACAGTTCGAACTATCTATGGGGTATTAGGCATCAAAATTTGGATATTTGTAGACGAGCAATAATGGGCCTTTCCTTGCCATTCTATCCAGTGATAGAACAAAAAACGACAAACTATTCTTTTTCCCTTCAATGAAAAATGAGCAATTCTAATTCTATAGGGTTGAATAAAAATTGGATTGATCATTTGGTAGAATTGCTATGCTTAGTGTGTGACTCGTTGGTTTTTCTTTAGAGTTGGGATTCAAAAAAAAAGTACTGGCCCCTAACTAATAACTATAGAACTTAGAACCAGCTCATTGCTTCGTATTATCGAGATCCAAGGAACCAGTCACTATATGATGTGTCAATCATATAGTTGTAGCAACTGAAATCTTTTTTCCATAAAGGAAAAATCAATCTGATTATGGATTGTGAAGCGAAAATAGAGGGATGTGGGTAAATGGAAGGGCGAGAGAAAGAGAGAAGGAGAATATCAATGGTATATGATTCCAATATGTATGGTCTATTATGAATCATCTCATAAAAGGCAGTGTGATAAAGCATCAATACTGATTCGTCCATAATTAGATGAATACGGTTCATAGGAAAAATACCAATAATAAAGAGCCTCGAGTCAATAGAGACTGAGGAGATTGACTTGGGAACGAACTTGAATTGAGGAGCTCCATTGCAGAGTTCAGGCCTAGCCATTAATGGAGAAGCTATGGGAACGACGGAACCTGTGACTGCAGAAGATTCTATTGAAAACGAATCCTAATGATTCATTGGGTGGGATGGCGGAACCAACCAGGAACCAATTGATTTATTCTGAGAGGCCATGGGTTGACCCTACGAATGAAACAAATATTGAAAGAGTAAATATTCGCCCGCGAAACCCTTATTGAATTGCAAAATTTTGGCCGATTCGGTAAAGGTCAAGGATTCGTTATAAAAATAAAGCAAAGGCATTATCTTCTATATATAGAAATATACGTCTAGCTATATATACAAGATATACAGATTCCTACGTGACAGATTCAATATCAATAAATCCCATGATTTAGTGTATTATTCAATAAATACATGTGTATCTGTAATATTATTGAATCGTTTCATTCGCGAGGAGCTGGATGAGAAGAAACTCTCATGTCCGGTTCTGTAGTAGAGATGAGGTTGAGAAACAACCATCAACTATAACCCCAAAAGAACCAGATTCCGTAAACAACATAGAGGAAGAATGAAGGGAATATCTTATCGAGGCAATCATATTTGTTTCGGTAGATATGCTCTTCAGGCACTTGAACCCGCTTGGATCACATCTAGACAAATAGAAGCAGGGCGACGAGCAATGACACGATATGCGCGCCGTGGTGGAAAAATATGGGTCCGTATATTTCCCGACAAACCCGTTACAGTAAGACCTACGGAAACCCGTATGGGTTCGGGGAAGGGATCTCCCGAATATTGGGTATCTGTTGTTAAGCCGGGTCGAATACTTTATGAAATGGGCGGAGTATCGGAAACTGTAGCCAGAGCAGCTATTAAAATAGCTGCGTGCAAAATGCCTATACGAACGCAATTCATTATTTCAGGATAGGGATGTGGAACCAAAGGGGTATTTATGATGAAAAAAACAATCGCGGATTTCTTTATTTCTGGACAGACAATATTTCTTTCTTTTTTCCTTCGACCTTTGCATTGAAAGAACAGATTCAAAAAAAAATGATATGATTCAACCTCAGACCCATTTGAATGTAGCGGACAACAGCGGGGCTCGAGAATTGATGTGTATTCGAATCATAGGAGCTAGTAATCACCAATATGCTCATATTGGTGACGTTATTGTTGCTGTAATAAAAGAAGCAGTGCCCAATATGCCTCTCGAAAGATCAGAAGTGATCAGAGCTGTAATTGTACGTACATGTAAAGAACTCAGACGTGACAACGGTATGATAATACGATATGATGACAATGCAGCAGTTGTCATTGATCAAGAAGGAAATCCAAAAGGAACTCGGGTTTTTGGAGCGATCGCTCGAGAATTGAGACAGTTGAATTTCACTAAAATAGTCTCATTAGCTCCTGAGGTATTATAAATACTAGTAGATGAGACCATGATATAGTAGGGTATCTGAAATGGATCAATTAGTAGATTGTGTTTCACGCATATACTTTTAATAATTCATAAATAAAGAATCAAAAATTCACATAAAAAAAAAATGGAACATGTTGATTATATCAAAATTAGGAGGCACCAATAATTATAGTTCGTCATGGGTAGGGACACTATTGCCGATATATTAACTTCTATAAGAAATGCCGACATGGATAAAAAGGGAACGGTTCGAATAGCATCTACTAATATGACCGAAAGCGTTGTTAAAATACTTCTACGAGAAGGTTTTATTGAAAACGTTAGGAAACATCGGGAAAACAACAAATATTTCTTGGTTTCAACCCTGCGACATAGAAGAAATAGGAAAGGAACATATAGAAATATTTTAAAGCGTATCAGCCGACCCGGTCTACGAATCTATTCCAACTATCAACGAATTCCTAGGATTTTAGGTGGAATGGGGATTGTAATTCTTTCTACTTCTAGAGGTATAATGACAGATCGAGAAGCTCGACTAGAAGGAATTGGAGGAGAAGTTTTGTGTTATATATGGTGATCCTTCTGGTATCCGAAGTTGATCCGTAACTTCCTATTTGTGAAAAAGGAGAGGAAAGACGGGTTGTTTAATATCACTCCTCCTCCATTAGTTGATACTTCAAGGGGGTTACCTGGAATGAAAGAACAAAAATTGATTCATGAAGGTTTAATTACTGAATCACTTCCCAATGGTATGTTCCGGGTTCGTTTAGATAATGAAGATCTGATTCTAGGTTATGTTTCGGGGAGGATCCGACGAAGTTTTATACGGATACTACCAGGAGATAGAGTAAAAATCGAAGTAAGTCGTTATGATTCAACCAGGGGACGTATAATTTATAGACTTCGCAACAAAGATTCAAACGATTAGGTGTAGGTGGCTTTTTAAACATTCCTTTCGTGGGAATACAATTCGAGGTTCAAAATTTCAAGAGACTTATTTTCTTCCAAGGAGTAGATTCGGAATTAAGGTAAGGAATAACAAATATGAAAATAAGGGCCTCTGTTCGTAAAATTTGTGAAAAATGTCGACTGATCCGTAGGCGGGGACGAATTATAGTAATTTGTTTCAATCCGAGACATAAACAGAGACAAGGGTAATCTTTCTAAAAAGAAAAAGGGATTTTCTAAAGGACCCGATGGACAAATAAAGGATCTGTTTTGATATGAAATGGATATATCCGTATATCTCTGACTCATATTTATGAGATGATAAAATATGACAAAACCTATACCAAGAATTGGTTCACGTAGGAATGGGCGTATTGGTTCACGTAAGAGTGGGCGTAGAATACCAAAAGGAGTTATTCATGTTCAAGCGAGTTTCAACAATACCATTGTGACTGTTACAGATGTACTAGGTCAGGTGGTTTCTTGGTCCTCCGCTGGTACTTGTGGATTCAGAGGCACAAGAAGAGGGACACCATTTGCTGCTCAAACCGCAGCAGGAAATGCTATTCGTACAGTAGTGGATCAGGGTATGCAACGAGCAGAAGTCATGATAAAGGGTCCTGGTCTCGGAAGAGATGCAGCATTACGAGCTATTCGTAGAAGTGGTATACTATTAAGTTTCGTACGTGACGTAACCCCTATGCCACATAATGGATGTAGACCTCCTAAAAAAAGACGTGTGTAGAAATAAGAATTGAACGGATTTCAAGAGAAATAAATGATTCAATGATCTGAAAAAAGAATAATATTATTATGGTTCGAGAGGAAGTAGCAGTATCCACTCGGACACTACAGTGGAAGTGTGTTGAATCAAGAACAGACAGTAAGCGTCTTTATTATGGCCGTTTCATTTTGGCCCCGCTTATGAAAGGCCAAGCAGATACGATAGGTATCGCGATGCGAAGGGCTTTACTTGGAGAAATAGAAGGAACATGTATTACACGTGCAAAATCTGAAAA